ACTTAATTATCTTTAAATATAAAATTTAACTCCTGTCCCAACAAACCTAATTCCCCAACCACAAACAAAAAACCTTAGGGGAAACCCTTTCAACCACAATAGGCATAAAAGAATGATTCACCCCACAAATCTCCCTACACTGACCATACATAATCCCTGACCCCATCAAATGCACCCCTAATTGGTTAATACGCCCAGGAATAGCATCAACCTTCACACCAACAGAAGGAACAGCTCAAGCATGAATAACATCCCTAGACCTTACTAAAATCCGTCTATCCACACCATAAGGCAAAACACATCGATTATCCACTTCCAAAAGACGATACCCAACCTCCTGACCATCACCTCTCCTCACTATATAAGAATCAAACCTAACTAATTCATTAGAATCACCGTACTCATATTCCCAATACCACTGATGTCCAACACTCTTCAACCTAACAACAGGCCTCCCCACCTCATCTAATAAATAAAGTAAGCGTACAGAAGGAATAGCTAAAACTAACAATAATAACCCAGGAATCACGGTCCAAGCCGCCTCAAGTGCCTGAGCTTCCATAATAAACCGTGAAGACAATCCACTCTTTAACAAACAAACTATTATATAACCCACAAACGAGGACACCAAAACCAACACAAACATAGCATGATCATGAAAAACCCTTAACTCAAAACCCAAAGCACTAAAACTATCTTGAAACCCCAATTGACCTCAAAAGCTCATTTTCATTACCGCACTCCTAAATCAACCTCCACACCCAACCTACCCACTCCCAAAACCTAGCGAAAAGAATTCCCTTATTACTAGAACCACAACCTATCGTTTTTAACTTAAACTATTCGCTACTCCTTCCAACTTTTCTTACACTACTTCTAATAATTTCTAATTACTTTTTTTATAAATTCAAAGTGTAAATAAACAAATCAGGACTAAAAAACACAACACCTTAAACAATAAACCTAAACAAGAACCAGAGAAGTAGCCGAGCTTATACATGACTTCTAATTATGTAAAGAGAGGTTTAACTCCTTCCACTTCTCTTACCTACATGAAAACTCCACATAAGGCATTATTTATAACTTTAATAGTTAGAAGCACCCTCATGGTCCTTTCCTCCTCAAACTGACTAACCATATGAATGGGGCTAGAAATCAATATAATAGGGTTTATTCCACTAATATTTACTCGAGAAACTACCAACGAATCAGAAACCGCAGTAAAATACCTAATTCCCCAGTCTATAGGCTCCACTATCTTTATTGCCACAGCAATAATATACACTTACTTAGAATCCGCACAACTACTAATGCTAATTGCTATATGCTTAAAGCTAGGTGCTGCACCCCTTCACTTGTGATTTCCCCCAGTAATATCCGGACTAGAGCTATCCCCAGCCTTCATCCTACTAACCTGACAAAAAATCGCCCCAATCTTTGTGATCAACGCCATAGACCAAAATACCACCAACATAATTTCTATAATTGCCAGAATCAGAGCAATTTGAGGAAGAATTGGGGGACTAAACCAAACAAACATCCAATCCTTATTAACCTATTCATCCATCGCTCACACAGGGTGAATAATTGCCAGAATTATAGCAAACACCCAAACCTTAATAGTATATATAACTACCTACATTTTCATCAACCTCTCAATTTATCAAGCACTAGCCAAAAACCCAACAAAATTTCACAAACAATTACTAAATTTAAACCAAGACAAAAACCTACTAACCCTAACCCTTTCTATCCTATCCCTTGCGGGCCTACCCCCATTTACAGGCTTCATTATAAAACTTCTGGTTATTTATACCACCAAAACTTCCATACTAACAATTTCCGCACTAATCTTAGGAGCACTAATCAGCCTCTTTTTCTACCTATCCCTAACCTTCTCACCCATCCTAAAACTAACCAAACCCGGAAAATCCCCCCAAAACCTCCTAGAATCCCCCATCCTTTTTACCTTATCCCAAATTCTCCCACTATCCCTCCTCTTCTTCTTCCTGTAAGTGGGATAAGCTAAACACTACAAGCTGTTGGGCTCATAACCCAAAAATAGATACACCTTCCCATTACATCCTCTAATAAAAAACTAAAAAATATTAAATTTAACTCTCCCACTCCAAAGACCCCTCTCACCACTCGTACACCACTCCTAAAAAAAGCAAAACCAAAAAAAACAACAAAAGCAAATATCCCCCCACTCACATCCAAATTCCCCCCACAACCATCACAGCAGGAAATAATAAAATAATCTCTACATCAAAAACAACAAAAATAACTGCTAACAGAAAAAACCGCAAAGAAAAAGGCACTCGAGAAGATCCCACAGGGTCAAAACCACACTCAAAAGGCCTTGACTTCTCACGACCAAGAATAAAATTAAAGCCCAAAAATAACCCCACAATTAATAAAATTCCTCTCAGGCCCACAGATAACAACACGCTCGCTACAACCTTTTCCATATACTTGATTAAGTAACTCAACCCTAAAATTTTCATTTATATACCATTCCATAACAATAATAAACACATAAATTCTAGTTAAAATGGCTCTATACTTTAAACACAAAAGATCTGATTTGCAATCAACTATTGAGCACAAACTCTAGAGCCTAAAATAATCCAACACCTTCACAAAGGATCCTCGGAGAATATTTGCCTTGAAACCAAACAGAAAGTGTTCGACTCACTTACCCTTTAATCCTACATACAAACCAATTAAGTGTTTACTTGCACATTGACTTTTCGCGTCAAAAGCACACATCCGTGTACTTGGCTATAATAAAAAAGCCTAAACTAAACCTGACCCTAAGAACTATTATTCTAAGCCTACTTCTACTCACTCTTCTTAGAGCCTTCTGCTACACCTTAACCCCTCATGGATGAACTCTCCACTCTACCTCCGAACCTCAACTAATACAAGATACCAACCAAGAAACCCTAAGCTCCCCTCACACAACATCTACCACCGGAGACCATAGCATTACCCCAAGCCAAGCCAACACAAAACTAACCAAAATAGACAACTAAAATATCCATCATATACAGAGATTTAAGTTAATAAAACTAATAGCCTTCAAAGCTTTAATTGGCACCTAACCAATCTCTATTCCCAGGCAAGAAACATAATTGTAATATGGTTTCGGCCCATAACCAGGCAAATCAACTTGCCCTTGCCTTCACAAACGTTTCATTGATGCATCAAATTAGCTATATCTTCTAAACTATATATGGTAGTATAATCGCACATTGTGCCACTAGCTCCTTCATAGCCTGGATTTTAAAAATTTTGGCTATAAAGAAACTTAGGGAACAAAACACCCAAGAATCCCTTTCCACAACACCAATATTTTATTTTATCTTAGCTAGAAAACTAGGCCATAGAGAAAGATAACAGGGGTGACCAAAATGGTGCCAGCAGTCGCGGTTACACCATTAACCCAAGCTAATTCTTACAATAAAAGAACAACCTAACTGACTAAACAACTACTTTCTTACGTAAAAAATAAATCTTAAACATACCCGAATAAGTCATTATAACTTAAGTTCTAACAAACCACAACTCGCAAAACCCGGATTAGATACCCGATTATTGTGTGGCTCAACGACAACGAAGAATACTACCAGCGAAAGCTCGAACCTCAAACAATGTGGCGGTGCTTAACTCCCCATCAGGGGATCCTGTGGCTTAATTCGATAATCCACGACCAACCTTAGCTTTTATTGTAACCAGCTTGTGTATGGCCGTTTATGCTTGCTCAAAAAAGAAAAAAAAGGAAGCAACTAGAACTATTTTCGCTAATTCAGGTGACATACAGCCAATTAAAAGCCGCTACATGGGATACAAATGACTCAACCACCAGACTCAAAGATTAAATCTTTAACAAAGGAGGACTTGAAAGTAAGATTAAGTACATAAAACCAATCTGAATAAGAACTTAAGCGCGCACAAATCGCCCGTCACTCCGGCAGTAAAGCCGGATAAGTCGTAACACAGTAGGGGTAATGGAAATTGCCCCTAAGTCAAGATGGCCGAGACCAGGCACCGAGCTTTTAACTCGGCAACAGTTAACAAAACTTCATGACAGTTTTGAGAAGCTTATTAGCATTGGTCTTGTAAACCAAAAACAGGATCATTCCCCAAAACTTTAGCAAAGTGACCGAGTTTAGGTAAAAGATTGTAACTCTTTTTACGGGCTATCCCCTTTGTAAGCAAATAATAATACCTAATAACCCTCCCCCTAAAAAAATTTTCTAACATCCTTCAGTATTTTCTAAAAACTGGCATAATATACACCCCCGCAAGGGCTAAAATACACGCACGCCACAGAAGAGTTCATAACTTATCCCTCTTGCATCATGGAAAAGCAACATAACAATACAAATATAACTTCCCGAAAAGCTGTGAGCTACTAACCCCTAAAACCTAATGTATCACAATTAGGGTACTAGCCGTCAGTAGGAGCAACAAACCTTTCATACAACTATTTAGCTGGCTCTCTTCAAAAGGCATCAAAGTGCCTCCCTATATTCTCTACATCAGGACTTACAGCTGAACTAACTTTATAGGAAAAAGACTCCTGAGGATTAGCTCAGGAGTCACCCTTCAAATTATATCTCAAATAATAACCGAAAGTAGGCTTAAAAACAGCCACCAAATAACGTTTTAGTAACCAACCAAATCAACTACAACATCAAACTTATAATTTTAACCCCAGAAGAGCTTAGTGAATAACCAACCACACTACTGAACCGGCATTTTATTAGTATTTATACTAGAAATTTTCTCTAAAATTTTAAAACCAGAAACTTAACCTCCTCTATAATGAGCCCATATAAAGTGAACTCGGCAAAAATTTTCCTTGCCTGTTTACCAAAAACATCGTCTTTTGCTAACCCCGCATAAAAGATAATGCCTGCCCAGTGAGTAACCCTTAAACGGCCGCGTTAGCGTGAGCGTGCTAAGGTAGCGTAATAATTAGCCTCTTAATTGGAGGCCAGTGAAAGGCAACACGAGGAACACCTATACTTTATATGTAAAAAAAACTTTTCTTCTAAGTGAAAAGCCTTAGATGCTAAAAGAAGACGAAAAGACCCCGCGGAACTTTACCTTTTCTTTACAACCACTAAACCCTTACCTAAGTGTAAGTACTAAGGTTTGATTGGGGCAATCTCGGAACCACCCAAACTTCCGATTTACATTTCAACTAATCTAAAATTTGCTTGAAACTAAAAAGAAGTTACCCCGGGGATAACAGCGTTATCCAACTTAAGAGTACATATCGAAAGTTGGGTTTGCGACCTCGATGTTGGCTTAAGGACATCCACATAAGTGCAGCCGCTATGAATGGACAGTCTGTTCGACTATTATAACCTTACACGAGCTGAGTTAAAACCGGCGTGAGCTAGGTTGGTTTCTATCTCTTTTAACCCACACCCCTTCTTGATTGTACGAAAGGACCCCAAGAGACGCACCTAATCCGCGAACCTTAAATTTTAATCCTCCATAACTCCATCCTTAACACTGCGAGTTAGTATAATAATACCACTGACTTAGGATCAGTAAATAAGCCACCCTTACTTGCAAATTCTAGAAAAGAAGCTTATACCTTTTAGCACTTAGCTGTTACCTAACCATTAGTGGTCATCCACCTTTTCTAACACACAGAAAATAGTTTATTTCAAAACAAAAGCTTTGGGAGCTTTAAATTTAGGGCACTAATTTTCTGAATTAAATTTTCCCTACGAAAAACCCATCCAGCTGTCAAAATTCTTAACAACTCCCTATATGATCTTCCCGCCCCAACTAACCTCTCAAATTGGTGAAACTTTGGCTCACTCTTAGGCCTATGTCTAGTAACTCAAATCGTAACAGGGCTATTCTTAGCCATACACTACACCTCAAATGTAGACCTAGCATTCTCCTCAGTTGCTCACATTGCACGAGACGTAAATTTCGGATGACTAATACGAACAATCCATGCCAATGGCGCCTCCTTTTTTTTCGCCTGCATCTACCTCCACACAGGTCGAGGAATATATTATGCATCCTACCTGGCTAAAGAAACCTGAAACATCGGAGTAATTTTAATACTCCTTACCATAGCCACGGCTTTCCTCGGCTACGTTCTTCCCTGAGGACAAATATCTTTCTGAGGAGCTACTGTAATTACTAATCTTCTGTCCGCAATTCCTTATATTGGAAAAACCTTAGTATACTGGCTCTGAGGAGGATTTTCCGTCTCCAATGCTACACTTAACCGATTCTTCGTACTACACTTTCTACTTCCATTTAGAATCGCAGCACTAGCTGCAATCCACTTACTTTTCCTCCACGAATCAGGGTCCAACAACCCTCTAGGAATTTCCAGTAACTCAAACCTAATCCCATTCCACGTCTTTTATACAGTAAAAGACACAGCAGGCTTTATCCTCCTAATAACCGGACTAACAACTATCTCCCTTTTTTGACCAAACCTTCTAACAGACCCAGAAAACTTCCTTCCAGCAAATCCACTAAGAACCCCCATTCACATTCAACCAGAATGATACTTCCTATTTGCCTATGCGATTTTACGATCAATTCCTAACAAACTAGGAGGAGTTCTCGCCTTACTTATAGCCATCCTAATCCTATTCACCCTACCACTTACCCACAGCAATACCATACGCACTACCTCATTTTACCCGCTCAACCAACTACTTTTCTGAGTTTTTATCAATATCTTTTTGATCCTAACATGAATTGGAAGACAGCTAGTAGAAGACCCATTTATCTGAGTAGGTCAAGTTTTTTCCATCCTGTATTTCTCATACTTTCTAATCGCACCCATAACAGCCAACATCTGAGACTACATTGTCTTTCATCAACCCAAACCCTAACCCCAAGGAAGAATAGATAATTTACTATAAAATATAACACTGAAAATGTTAAAAAGGCTAAAAGCCTCTCTTCATTCATATCACACAAAAAAACATTAAATAACTTAACCATAAACCTTAAGCATAGGTAAAAACAAAACTACAATAATTACAAAAACACGTAGAAACCTAAACAAACTCCCTTTCTGTACCCTTAAAGAGACCTTAATACCCTCTTTTAAACCCCCAAAAACACCTTGCCCACCAAAAACTTCTATTCAACCCTGATCCAAATAAACTCTCATTTTTCTTCCCCCCTTCAAGCCAATTCCAGCCACTAAGCTCCCAGAAATTGCCCCAATAAACCATATCCTAGATAAAAACTTACTCAACTTCCCCACAACACTCAACCAAAATAGCTTAATCCCTAAGACACTAAAGACACTATAAGTAATCCCCCCAAACGTAATAAGCCCAATAACCAATTTTCCAAACACACCCACCAGATCAAATCCGCTTACCTTCACCCAAACTCCTTGTAAAACCCAACCACCCAAAACAGCCCCAAAAACCAACACCCTAATTGAAATAACCTCATAAACCCTCTCCACACCGTACCTTCGTACACAACCTGCAGAACCCTGCCCAAAAACAATTAACAAAATTCGTGATCTATAAACCAAGCTCAGTCCAGCCCCAACCAAAACCACAAAAATCTCCAAACCACCATTTATCCCCCTAAAAGCACCCTCCAAGATAAGATCCTTTGAATAAAATCCCCTAAGAAAAGGTATCCCGCATAACACCACACTACTTAAAGTCAACATCCCCCCTCTAAAAGGCAACAAACGATTGATCCCCCCCAAAATACGCCCATCTTGTGTATCCACACCAGCATGAATAATAGACCCAGCACATAAAAAAAGCAAAGCCTTAAACAAAGCATGAGTAAATAAATGAAATACAGCAATAACAGGATAACCAATACCCACAGTGTATATTATTAACCCCAACTGGCTAAGCGTAGACAAAGCAATAATTTTCTTTAAATCCACCTCAAAACAAGCCCTTAGCCCAGCCATTAGCATTGTTAAACCCCCGACTTTCCCTAAAACCCACAAAACTTCAGGACTCTCAATTAAAGTTCTATAAAACCGAATTACTAGATAAACCCCAGCTGTAACCAACGTAGAAGAATGGACAAGAGCTGATACAGGCGTAGGAGCAGCTATCGCCGCTGGCAATCAAGCAGAAAATGGAATTTGAGCCCTTTTAGTTATACCCCCCACCACTACTAAAAGACAAATCACCACAAAATAATCTCCATACAACCCAAAACCAAACCGCCATTCCCCCCAATTAACCAAAAAACAAATAGCCAAAATTAATAGTGCATCACCCACACGATTAGCCAAAACAGTCAACATCCCGGCAGCCAATGATTTTTTGTTTTGGTAATAAATCACCAAGGCAAAAGATACAATACCCAACCCATCCCAGCCCAAAAGAACCGTAACCAAACTTGGAACAAAAATTAAGAGATTCATAGACCTAACAAATGCAACAATTAAGAAAGTAAACCGTCGCATAAATACTTCTCCGCTTATATACGAGATTATAAACAAAGACACCGAACTGGAAATAAGACAAACAAGACAAGAAAAAATAACTCTTATCCCATCTAAAATGACAGGAAAAGTCCAATCTACCCCACAAAAGTAAAAAATCTGCCATTCAAATAAATAAGTCACCCCACTATTAATCACTCCACAAAACCCAACAACAAGTATTCCCATACTCACCAAAAAAAAGAACAACGAAGCTAATATAGGAGCACTTAAAAACCCTAAAACTCTCATTTTACTAACAGCAAAGCTAATACTAAACCACCACAACAACGCAGCAACATAAACTGTTATCTTTTCGAAACAAGCGGACTATCCCTCATTTTACTGTTATCTTTTCGAAACAAGCGGACTATCCCTCATTTTACTGTTATCTTTTCGAAACAAGCGGACTATCCCTCATTTTACTGTTATCTTTTCGAAACAAGCGGACTATCCCTCATTTACTCTTCTCTTCTTTATTTATTACTGTTATCTTTTCGAAACAAGCGGACTATCCCTCATTTACTCTTCTCTTCTTTATTTATTACTGTTATCTTTTCGAAACAAGCGGACTATCCCTCATTTACTCTTCTCTTCTTTTCCCTCTTTTGCTGATGCCCAAATCCCTTCCAAATGACTTCCTCACCCATTCTCTTGATATTAATTGCACCAAACTTTATAATTTCTATAAACCAAACATTAATGTATTACTAACCTTATCATAATACCATACTGAGAGCTAGTGAAACTTTACACGAATGAATTTGGATCATTAAAAGGAGTTAAAACTCCGCCCTCATTCACAAAACAAGTCACTCTGCCTTGTAGTATATACCAAGCCTAATACAATAAACTGCAACTTTATTAAAGCGACTAGCCAAGGCATCTAGCTTAATCCCATAGTATCAAGCCGGATTAACGGATTACCCTGATGAGGTAAAACATGAGACAACAACCCCTGATACTTACAAAAAGTAGTATAAAATTTTACAACTTGCTTACACCAAGTAAAAGGTTAAAACCCTTTTTGAGTAAAGTGGCAGAAAAATGCCTCAGATTTAAGCTCTGATCAGGGAGACTACTCCCTTTACTAATTATCCAACACCTAATCTCAACACTTATTACTTACATATTAATCCTCCTAGGAGTAGCTTTTTTTACCTTATTAGAACGTAAATTTTTAGGCTACTTTCAAATTCGAAAAGGCCCAAACAAAGTAGGCTTAATAGGCATCCCACAGCCTTTAGCAGACGCCCTAAAACTTTTCGTAAAAGATTGAGTAATACCTTTATCCTCTAACTATTTCCCCTTCATCCTAACCCCAACAGTCATACTAATAATAGCACTTAGGTTATGACAACTGTTTCCTTCCCACAAAACAAGATCACACATAGCCTTAGCTATCCTACTATTCCTAAGCATTTCCTCATTAAATGTTTATACTACCCTAATAGCCGGTTGATCCTCTAACTCAAAATATGCTTTACTCGGAGCCATTCGAGCAATAGCTCAAACCATCTCCTATGAAGTCACCATAACCCTAATTATTCTTTTTTACCTTTTTATTGCAATAAAAATAGACCTAATCAGACTCCGCCTAACCAACTCTAATATAATAACCCTAGCCTTATTTTTACCACTCACCACCATATGAATTACAGTAATTTTAGCGGAAACAAATCGAACTCCCTTCGATTTCGCTGAAGGAGAATCAGAACTAGTATCAGGCTTCAATATTGAGTATGGCGGGGCAGGCTTTGCTTTTTTATTTATAGCTGAATATAGTAATATCCTCTTTATAAGAGTACTAACATCTTGCCTACTCACAGGAACCTTAATAGGAGCTATCCCAACAACTATTCTGTTCTTATGAGCCCGAGCCACTCTCCCACGATATCGGTATGATTTACTTATAGCAATAGCATGAAAATCTTTTTTACCCTTAAGCTTAGCCACACTTCTTGCCGTAATTCCCATACTGGCTTAATAATAAACCCCACAACACTGATAGTATAAAAGTACAGCTGCCTTCCAAGCAAAAAGTCCTCAACAGGCCAGTGTAATCATACTACTTCTCTTATCAACCCTTAGACTCTACTCTTTGCTTTCAATAACCCTCCCAATACACCCACTTTCCCTCGGAATAATAGTTCTTCTCCTAGCCTTCATCAACTGTGCAACCACCGCCTCAATATCCCCATGATACGCATACCTCCTATTCTTCATCTTTATTGGAGGCATACTAGTAATATTTGCTTATATTGCATCCCTCTCCCCCAATATAACATTCTCAATCAATAATCAAATCATACCCGTAGCTCTAACAATTACTAGCCTCCTTCTCTTAACAAGACCAAGCCTAACCTCTAACTCTAAAGTAAACCAAGAATTAAGCTTGTCTCTCATAACAACAAATTATAGTATGAGCTCACTATACCTACAAAACGGTAATATGTGTCTAGCCTTATTGGCTTTCTTACTCTTAATTAGAATGATTATTGCAGTAAAACTATGCAAACCCAAAATAGGAGCACTTCGACCCTTTCTATAGCCATATATTTTAAAAAACACAAATATAAAGCTACACAAAAGCCCTTAACCTGCCCCCTAACAACCCTAAAGGTAAAATTAAAACAAACCCCACTAAAAAATTAATAAATTCTTCAACTACCTTCCTCCCACGAACCCAAAATGGGCACTGACCATGCTGCGTAGCGCAATAAATATACCAAGAATAAAGACCCCTCAAAAAAGTTATAACCCCAGTTAACAACCCCAAAAACACAGAATATCTTAAAATTGAAATCCCCAATATTAATTCCCCTCAGAGGTTCAAAGAGGGGGGCGCAGCTATGTTAATAGCACACATCAAGAACCACAACAAAGCAATCCTAGGCATAATAACCAATCCCCCCTTAATTAAATACAACCTACGAGTTCCGTAACCTTTGTAAGTTTCACTAGCCAGAAAAAATAACCCAGAGGAACACAAACCATGCGCAAGCATTATTAATAAACCCCCAAGCCAACCCCAATTAATGTTAGAAAAAATTCCGCCTAAGACTAATCTCATATGTCCGATAGAAGAATAAGCCACCAACGCTTTCACATCCGTTTGAGCAAAACAAACTACCCTCGCCAACATGCCACCACCCAAACCCAAACAAAAAATGACAGGAACAACTAAAGAGCCCAACAACCTAACCATACCAAAAATACGAATCAACCCATAACCTCCCAACTTTAGTAAAACCCCAGCCAAAATTATTGACCCGGCCACTGGAGCCTCAACATGAGCTTTTGGAAGCCATAAATGAAAACCATAAGTAGGCAACTTAACCAAAAAAGCCAATGAACCACACAGAAGCACCAACCATCTCTTTCTAACTCTCACACAATACCCCCAACCTCAAAACACAGATCCCCCATCCCTTAAAATAACCAAAACAAGAATTAACAATGGCAAAGAAGCCCCAACAGTATAAAGCATTATGTACTTTCCCGCCTGTAGCCGCTCAGGCTGATACCCCCAACCTAAAATAATAAGCAAAATTGGGATCAGACTCGCCTCAAACAAAACATAAAACCCAAGAAAAGACCTTAACCTAAAACACAAGCTAAGAATCAAAGCTAAACCCAAAACTATAAATACAAAAACCTTCGCCCCATTCCCCCCTTTCAAGACATCACGAACTCTGCACAACACCCTAAGCCCAGACACCAAAAAGGTTAAGGAAATAAGCCCAACAGAATAATTGTCAACAATAAAAAGATTTCCCAAACATCTAGCCAAACCCAACGGACTAAACCATAAAATTAACCTTCCTACTGTTAAAAAAACACAACCTCAAACAAATCCCCATCAAAATAAGAGTATATCTATCATAGCAACACTTGAAATAATCAAACTAACCAAAATAATACTAAAAATGCCCCACACCTAACCCACCAACGTAATCACCCCCAACTCTACGAACCAAAGAAACCAACACACTCAAACCTAAAGCAGCCTCACAAACCCCAAAGCCCAAAAAAACTAAACAAACAACTCTTGCCCTGCCCATAAACCAAACCTGACCAAAAATCAAAATATACACCCTTAATGTAAACACTTCCATCCTCAATAAAGCCCCAAAAAGGCTACTACGCTGAGACATTAAACACACCATTCCAACTAACACCCCAATAACCCCAACACCCCTAATAGAAAACACACTCATTACATTACTTAGTTTTAACTACTTTTTTCCCAACACCCCATCAAAAGATATTAATTTTATCCCCCTTCAACTTACTAACCGAACCTCTCAACACTCTGTAATCCCCACAAACCCTTCACCAAAGCTTCATTCTCAAAAAAATCCAACAAACAAAAACAATTATAAACACAATCTCTCAAGATATAGGGCTTAACTGTGGCAAAAAAGAGCACCATAAGGTAATATAGACTTGACAAACCTATGTTATATTTTAACTAGCTCCTCACAACCCACTAATCTCTGTGTCCTCCTATAGGATGGTCAGACGAATACAATCTTACCAACAAAACAAAGACATAAGCCTGCAAAAACCTCACAGCAAACTCAAACAACACATACCCCCACATAATCACCCTCCCCAAAAGTCTCCCAATTACAGATGCGCTATAAAAGAAAGCCATCACATACTCTCCAATTACATGCAACATCAAATGCCCTATAGTAATATTTGCAGCCAATCGAACCCCCAAAGTAACAGGACGAATCAAAATACTCACCCTCTCAATCAAAACTAATAGGGGGACCAATCCACCAGGACTCCCCATAGGAACCAAATGACTAACTCTGCTTTTTCAAGAGAATCTCCAACCCCTTAAGATTAAGCAAAACCAAACAACCCAAGCCAACCTAAAAGTAAAGGATAATTGCCTACTCGGCCTAAAAACCCCAGGCACCATTCCAAAAACATTAATAACAAAAACTAGGACAAACAAAGAAACCTGGCCCATTGCAAAACCCCCAAAAAACTTCCCCGAACAACTCTTTACCAAGCTTAAAATTAACTCTATAAACACAAACATTACACTCCCCACAGAAGAAGCCCTAACCCAACTCTGACCCAAAAAAAACAACACCCCAACAAACCCACTAACCCAAACTACGCCCCAAAATCTAACCCCAGCATAACCCCCACCATCTAAAGAAGAAAAAATATCCATTAACATTTTAACTAAACTTTAAAATCACAACCTAAGAACCTCACCAATAAATACACAAATATAAGAAGATCCAAACCACATCAACAAAATGTCAATACCAAGCAGCCGCCTCAAATCCAAAATGATGTGAGATGGAAAAATGATGTGAATAACACCGAATAGTACAAACGACCAGAAACACCCTACCAATTAAAACATGCAAACCATGAAACCCAGTCATAACAAAAAAAGTTGACCCGTACACACTGTCTGCAATCCTAAAAGAAGCCTCCTGGTACTCCCCCCACTGTAACACAGTAAAATAAACCCCCAACAAAACAGTCAAAGACAAACCATACAAAGCCTCCTCACGATTACCCCTCATTAACCTATGATGGGCCCAAGTCACCCTAACCCCAGACCCTAATAATACAGCCGTATTAAGCAAAGGAACCTTAAACGCATTAAGTGTATAAATCCCAACAGGTGGCCAAACACAACCCAATTCCACCGTGGGTACAAGACTTCTATGAAAAAAACTTCAAAAAAAAGCAAAGAAAAAACAAACCTCAGAAAAAATAAATAAAACTATACCCCAACGCAAATTCATTCTTACTCAGCTAGTATGATATCCCTGATATGTTCCTTCCCGAACCACATCACGCCACCATTGAACCATAGTTATTAAAATTACAACAACACCAAGTACCATCAACATAATCCCTTTCCCATGAAATCAACTAACCAAACCAGCAGTCAAAAACAAAGCCCCACTCGCCGCAGTAAATGGCCACGGCCTAAACTCCACCAAATGAAAAGGATTACGTAACATTCTTAATTTTACCAACTTAACCTAACACCCTTACTTACCCAATTACAACCTTTACGACCTGACTATTAGAATGAAATGAGGCAGGAAAAACCCCATCCTGCCACTCAAAAGCCCTCCTCAAACCACTTCCCCACACAACAGCTCGCTGGGCTACAAACGACTCTAATAACATAAACATAAATAACAAAACCGAAACAAACGACACCAAAGAACCCCAAGACGACACTACATTTCACTTAGCAAACCTATCCGGATAATCAGAATATCGACGAGGTATCCCAGCCAACCCAAGAAAATGTTGTGGGAAAAAAGTAAGATTTACCCCAACAAATATCAAAACAAAATGAACTTTTCTCCACACGACATGAAATGTAACCCCAGAAATAAGAGGATACCAATAACTAAAAGCCCTAAACAACGCAAAAACAGCCCCCATCCTCAACACATAATGAAAATGAGCTACCACATAATAAGTGTCATGTAGCACAATGTCTAAAGAAGAGTTAGATAGAACAATTCCAGTTAATCCCCCCACCGTAAACAAAAAAATAAACCCCAAAGCCCACATAATAGGAGGCTCCCTCTTATTAACAAACCCATGAATCGTAGCCAACCACCTAAAAACCTTAATTCCAGTAGGAACAGCAATAATCATAGTCGCAGCGGTGAAATATGCTCGAGTATCCACATCCATCCCCACAGTAAACATGTGATGTGCCCACACAATAAAACCAAGAACCCCAATTGACACAATAGCATATACCATCCCCAAATACCCAAATACCTGCTTCTTTCCAGCATAATGAACAACAATATGAGAAATTATCCCAAACCCAGGAAGAATTAAAATATATACCTCTGGATGACCAAAAAATCAAAACAAATGTATATACAAAATTGGGTCTCCTCCCCCAGTAGGGTCAAAAAAAGACGTATTTAAATTACGGTCCGTAAGTAGCATCGTAATAGCACCAGCTAATACAGGCAAAGCAGCCACCAACAAAACAGCTGTTACAGTCACAGCTCACACAAACAAAGGAATCCGTTCAGCTACCAACCCAGGAGAACGCATATTCCCCACCGTAGAAATAAAGTTAATAGCCCCTAGAATAGAAGAAGCACCAGCAAGGTGCAATGAAAAAATAGCCAAATCCACCGAAGCACCAGAATGAGCCACATTATTTGATAACGGAGGGTACACAGTCCAACCTGTCCCAACCCCGCTCTCCACAAGAGAAGACCTCAACAACAAAAAAAGAGCAGGCACAAGCAACCAAAACCTCAAATTATTTAATCGAGGAAAAGCCATATCAGGCGCCCCAATCATTAACGGAATCAATCAATTTCCAAAACCCCCAATTATTATAGGCATTACTAAGAAAAAAATTATTATAAAAGCATGAGCAGTCACAATTACGTTATAAAGCTGATCATCCCCAAGTAATCTCCCTGGCTGCCCTAACTCTGCTCGAATTAAAAGACTTAAAGCCAACCCAATCAACCCAGACCACAAAGCAAATAATAAATACAAGGTACCAATATCTTTATGATTTGTTGAACATAATCACCGCAA